TTTTTAACCCCAATTTAATGAACGATTATATATTAATATAATTGGAATCGATCTTAATTAATCCCTCGTTACTGCTCAACGAAGAAGTAATAGGTAGGGATGACAGGATTTGAACCTGTGACATTTTGTACCCAAAACAAACGCGCTACCAAGCTGCGCTACATCCCTACAATTGGTCTACAGTATCATTGTATAGAATTCCTGTCTTGTTTTCCACATCGTTATTTTGTCCATTGATATATACAATTTAATATACAATTTATATGGGCATTTCGTCTTTTTGGTCCCATTTAACATATAATAATAGTAAAAGAAAAGTCTTATATACGTATGAGATACGGAACGGAACCTGTCGTAAAAATAAATGAGTAGTTTTCGGGAATGCTCGGGACGAAAGGGACGTTTTTTTATGTTTTAAGAAAAATTTTATTTACCGGATAGTTGTATATTTCAATTTGAATTAGGGATTCCGTGTACAAGGTTCTTAACTGCATATGCATCTGATCATATATGTATTACCATTTTAGATTACAATAAAAAAAGGAAGGAGATTTTTCAATGCGAGATCTAAAAACATATCTTTCCGTGGCACCGGTATTAAGTACTCTATGGTTCGGGTCTTTAGCAGGTCTATTGATAGAGATTAATCGTTTTTTCCCAGATGCGTTGACATTCCCCTTTTTTTGATTATTGATACGGTACCAAATAACGAAGATTCGAGATAAAATTAAATATTTGTGACTAATCCTTTGCCCCTTTTTCTCTTTTTTACCTTTTTCCTTAAAGGGAGGAAAGAGAAAAAAGAAAGGATGTATTCAACAGCTTCGAGACTTGGGTTCAAGTTTGAATTAAATAAATTATTAAATTCAAAAATTAACTAGGGATGGAGGTAGAATAAACAGGGTGTGGCCTAGATCTAGGACAAGACTCTTAGACAAGGTACTTAAATGGAAATGAAATACTGTGATTTGAAATAAAGTTTAGAAATTTTTTTAGTATATTGATATTGATTGCAGGGAAGTTTTTATAATTGGATTTCAAGTTAATAACTTCTATTTTTCCTTCCTTTCTTCTTCTTCGTTTCGGATCGAAAATAGAAGAGTTGAGTAAATCAAAAATCCAAAGGGGGTTCATGGCCAAGGGGAAAGATGTCCGAATAACGGTTATTTTGGAATGTACCAGTTGTGTTCGAAACGGTGTTAATAAGGTATCAACGGGTATTTCCAGATATATTACTGAAAAGAATCGTCACAACACGCCTAATCGATTGGAATTGAGAAAGTTCTGTCCATTTTGTTACAAACATACGATTCATGGGGAGATAAAGAAATAGATCGAATCGAGCACATGTATGTAACCCTTCCTTGGAAGGGTAAAAATGACATTCTATATAGAACATAGTTAAATATGATATATATAACATAATTAAATATAAACAAACCAAATCCTATTTATTCTAATTCATTTTAGATCCGACCAAAATAGGATTTTCGGGATAAGGAATAAACTAAACAAACCATGGATAAATCCAAGCGACCTTTTCTTAAATCCAAGCGATCTTTTCGTAGGCGTTTGCCCCCGATTCAATCGGGGGATCGAATTGATTATAGAAACATGAGTTTAATTAGTCGATTTATTAGCGAACAAGGAAAAATATTATCTAGACGGGTGAATAGATTGACCTTGAAACAACAACGATTAATTACTATTGCTATAAAACAAGCTCGTATTTTATCTTTGTTACCTTTTCTTAATAATGAGAAACAGTTTGAAAGAACCGAGTCGACTACCAGAACTGCGGGTCTTCGAGCCAGAAATAAATAGGCTTACTCTTTCGTCACTTGAATAAAAAGTAAAATCAGAACTAAAACGAAGATTGATGTTTTGTTCGAAAAATATGAAAAATACATATTTAATTATCGTGTTGTAAGAAAAAAAAGAATCGGGTAAGAATAAAGATTCTTTTTGAGTGTGTTAATTCATTTTGACTTTACCCTCCCGGAGTTCATTCTCCGGGGAACTCCGTTTAAATTATTCCGGTGGATTCTTTCCAATCTACTTCTTTTATGATCTCATTGGAAATCATATAAAGACAATTTATATTTGATATAGCTATTTGTGCAAGTATTTTACGATTAAGAAGTACCTGTTTCTTATATAGGTCATGTATTAATCTACTATAACTACAGGATACCCCTATTTCACGAATTACTGCGTTTATTCGAGTGATCCACAAACGGCGAAAATTTCTCTTTTGCTTATCCCTATCCCGATGAGACGAAACCAAAGCTCTTATTTTCTGTTGAGTAATTGTTCGAGTAAGTCTTGAATGAGCCCCTCGAAAGCTTGATGCAAATAAACGAATTTTTGTTCTACGTCTCCGAGCTATATTTCCCCGTCTAATTCTGGTCATTTAATAAATGAAACTTTGACGAATAACTAATAGATTTCCTTTCTTTCAGTTATTCTTTTTCCCTTTCCTAGTCTATTAATAACAAAGCTTTTTTCCAATGTATAAACTAAAAATTCCAATGACTTTGGCTACTATAACCTTCCCGACCACTATTTTTATTTTTTCTAGACATTTCACTTCGAAATAAGAAATTATATTTTACTAGGTATCAAAATATAATAAATAAAAAATATAAATGGATAAAGAAATAGTGGCTTCCTTCGTTTATATGGTTACTTCTTAAACGGTGAGGTTTTCTCTATACACCGGAGCCTTTACTTCATTTAATCAATGTTATTGGTAACTTGTATAGTTCACATTCTTTGGCTCTACCCATGAATTATCCAGTAATAGGTCTTTCACGATTAGATCTACTTACACAGTAACGGTATTTAATTATGAAAGTTGGCTGGGTAGCTAACCCTGTTAGTCCGTTCTTGCAAAAGGGGCCTAAGTTTTCTGTTTTTATTTTTAAGTAGGATTTTCTCCGCTTAATGGATAACCATTTGTTACCGATGGAGAATTGCTTCTCATCTTAAATTGAGGTGATTGGATTTGCACCAACGGAAACCATAAATTTCATACACAATAGAATGGATATATTTTTTTTATACTGAATTGAACGGACTTCTTTTTCTATTCTATCCTATTCCCCGGTACTGATCATTGATACTAGAAAAGGTTTTATTTATTTTATCTTTATCCCAGCTCATGATCTGAACGAGTCGCACATACACCCTAGTACATGTTCCTCGACGCTGAGGGCATCCCCGAAGTGCGGGGGATTTTGTGACATTTCTGATTGGCTGTCTTGTATTTCTAATAAGTTGTTTAATAGTTGGCATGTTGAATCATATCATATAAATAATGGGCTGGTTTAGATCGATCCTAACCTGATGATACTTCTATTTAATTATTTAATTTTCCTGATGAAACTTTCTATTTAATTTTGTAGTAAATTCAGCAAAAATCTAAAATAGGAAATCGAGAATTTGCGCGAAAAAAAAATCCGGGCTTTTTCACTCAACCACCGCTACAAGATCAACAATTCCATAAGCTTGGGCTTCTGTTGCTGACATAAAAACATCTCTTTCCATGTCTTCCGAGACAACCCATAAAGGTTTGTCCGTTCTTTGTACATAAACCCTTGTTAGGGTTTCACGCAGTTTTAGCAGCTCTTCCGCTTCCAGGATAAATTCTCCCGTTTGTGCCTCATAAAAAGAACTAGCAGGTTGATGAATCATTACCCTGATGGTATAACAAAAAAGGGGTTCCTCTATTTTGCATGATGAATAGAAAAGAAAGATAAAGAATAAAAAGAAAAAAAAAAAATAAAGATAGAATTGAACAACCACAACCGTACGGGCATCTTTTATGCATTGCATACGGCTCTATAATAAAATTGACCTTTACCTTCAAAAAAATAGGATCTATCAGACCCAGATCGGTAAATGATCAAATTACCACCCTTCCTTTCGTAGGCGTTCAAAAATACTATGATGGTTCCGTTGCTTTATATATATATATTTAATATTATTTGGTTTGTCTGTGTTTCAGCAATCCCAAAGTTGCTTTTTATAAAATTAAGGAAAAAAATCTTGTTTTTTATTTTCGAACTCTTTCAGAACACAACTAAGCCCCCGGTGTGAAAATAAAAAAGTTTGTGACGCTGAACTGGAATCTCCAATATAAAAAAATAGGAAATCCCTTTTATCTCATACTACTCTCTCGATACATAATCAAATGTTTTGAAAAAACAATAAAAATTGTTTTATTTTGATATCGAATTCAAAGTGCCATGCTATTATTACTTAATATTAATATGGCGAAGGCATAGTCTTATTTTTTTCTCTCAAATAAAAACCTCATTGGCGCCAAGCGTGAGGGAATGCTAGACGTTTGGTAATTTCCCCTCCGGCCAAGATAAAAGATCCCATTGAAGCGGCTAATCCCATGCATATTGTCTGTACATCTGGTCGCACAAATTGCATTGTATCATAAATAGCCACTCCAGGGATAACCCATCCGCCGGGAGAGTTTATAAACAAATAGAGATCTTTGGTATCATTCTCGATACTGAGATATACCATAAGACCAATAAGTTGGTTCGAGATCTCGCTATCAACCTCTTGTCCTAAAAAAAGTAATCTTTCTCGATAAAGTCGGTTGATTAGGGTAAAATTAGATCCCTTACGAACCGTACAGGCGCCTTTTGGTGCATACGGTTCAACAAAAAATTGCAAAAAAAATCAATGTGCAGATTCCAATCCTCTTTCTTTTTTCATATTCGTAGAAGGTTCTTTCTTACTTCTAACGAAAGGACTTTTCTTCGATTTTTAAAAAAAGACAGGTTTTTACTCCTTTTCGTATAATATTCTTGTAATATAAAAATAATAGAAAAGAAAAAAAGCAGTCACTAAACTTATTGAATTAACTTCTTATTGATATATTGTTTCATCGAGATCTAATCCAAATCACAATGTCGTTTTCTTGTTCCTGAACGGGCCCTGTTAATTTTTTTAGGTTTATGCTCTACTCCGGGTAAAGA